GATTTAATCACACGACACAATCAAAACATTAAACTAGCAAAAAATTAAAACAAGAAATTAAAAGAAATAAAATATTAAGAATTTCGAATAAATCCTGAAGAGACAAAAAGATTAAAAAATATAGATAACATAAAAATTTTTTAGATTACCCTATTTATTCTTACTTTTAGTTATTGTTTCCATTTCTTAGTTTTAGTTATATTATCTACTTAATGAATATTCTATTTAGTATTCTACTAAGATTCACTTAGAATACCTATTCTACCTATATAGGTATACATTGTATCTATATAGGTATACATTGTATATATATAGGTATACATTGTATATATATATATTTTTTTTTATTTAAAGATTTTTTTTATTTAAAGACTTTTTTACTTATATATTTTTGATTTATATATATTCTACTTATATAATTATACTTATATATTTATATTTTATATAAATATATTCTATTATAATATATAGAAATAGAATAAAATATATATAATAAATCGAATTTGATAAATAAATGTGAATTATCATTAGAACATTAAATTTCTATATATTTTCAATCAAAAAAAACTTTTATATCACAACAAATCCAATAAACCCATCGCTTGAATGAAGAAACAATTCAAATTAATGGATAGAACAGGTATAAATAGATCGACAGATAAAATCCCATTACCTCAGATGGGATTATATTTATTTGATATATTCTTGTCAATATCAATGTGAATATCTTGAGTTCATAAATAAATATACACTGAAGAAAACAAAACAAAAGAATTAATTGAAAAAGAATTAATTGAAATTAAATTTCAATAAAATTAAAATAAAAATAAAATACTAAAACTAAATAAATTACTCAAATTAAATTCAAATTAAAATTAAATAGAAATCGAAAATTTAATAATAAAAAAAATACTATACAAAGATAGAAAAATAATATACAAATAAAAATAGAAATAAATAGAAAAATATATAGAATATATTACAATATTTAGATATAAAATAGATAGATATATTTTATAAGGAAATTATAACGAAATTATAGAATACCTGGAGCATTCAAATAGGTTTTTTTTATCGAATGATACAAACACACTTTTCCAAAGATCTCTTCCTTCTTTTCGGCATTGAACATCAAATCAATTGCAAGGATTCGATAAACGGATCATTAGGATAGAGGTAGAACCCCCCCGCGGAAACGTATAAGAAGTTTTCTCCTCCTAGGCTCGAGAAAAATCATTAAAATGATCAAATCAATTAAACTATGATTTGAATCTTTCTAAAAAAAAAAAAAAAAATCATCTGTACTTTCTTAACTCAAGTTGGAGAACTTTTAAATAGGTCAAAGAAAATCCTTTAAGCATTTCATTGATTGAGTGATCTCTAATCGCCTTTCTTTTTTTTCTTTTAGAATCTATTTTGATTCTTCATTCTGATCAAATTGTTGAGACAATTGAAAACGATATTTCCCCGGTCCAGGATCCTTTATTTTTCCCTTGAATTGTTGGGTTTAGACATTACTTCAGTGGTCTTTAATCCTTTCAAACTGGATGCAACATATCAGTTTTTGTGATTTCTTTCTATCAAAAAAAGAATCAGATTAATGGTTGATTCTTGCATCATATACTTTCTTTTTGAACTTTTGAATCAAAAAAATTTGGTCAATTCTAAAAAACTTTATTCTTGGATTTGAAACTTGCTCGAATTGGATCCTTTCTATTTCGATTTACACTATACCCCAACAAAAAGTGAGATTTCGAGTGTATAAATATAACAAAACAAATGATGTCGAGTTAGGAGCACTCTCATTCCTTTCCTATTCCTATATATATTATAACTATATTATGCTATATAATATTCTAAATATTAAACATATTATAGAATATAATATTATGAATAGAATATTATTCAATAAAATAGTATTCAATAAAATTCCAATTATATGCTATATTATATATATAACTATTATATTAATATTCTTAATATTATTTATTATTATTTATTAATTCTTTTTTAATATTAATTATTTTAATTAATATTAAATATTAAATTTAAAATTTCTTTTTATTTATTAAATTTTTTTTTATTTAATTATTATTTAATTTAATTATTATTTAATAAATTAATATTATTTATTAGGGTATAATAAGGTAGATGTAAGAATCCATAGTTGATCATGTCCTTCAAGTCGCGCGTTACTTTTTACCATATCATTTCAAACGAAGTTTTACTATAACATTACTTGCGTTTTGAACTAATATGGAATTCATTTTATTAGGGAATCCTGAATAATCATCGGTTCAACCAATACATAGAAATCCAAAATTTGAATTTCTTAATTTCTATTGTATAATTTTCGAATATTCCAAGAAATAAGACAAAAAAACGAAATAAGCTATTTTTAAGTCTTCAAGTGAGTACCTAGGACACATTTGCCTATCTCCCATTTATTCAAGTTCCACGGACTCCTACAAAATCATTAAAAAGATTCAATTTCTAAAATTTCCATCTAGATATCATTATTTTAATAAGGTTTTGTTTTAAACATATTTTTATCATCATAATATAAAAAAAAACCTATTCAGATTCGGATTAACTCATTAATGATTTTAAATAAATATGAAATTGGTTAAAAAAATATCCAATTTTTTTAATGCAGTAGTCGATAAAAAAGACTGATGTGGGGAAAATTGGAAATTGTTTTGTTATTCTTTCAGACTGAGTGCTAAAATCAGTATCGAAATACTCGAAGATCATCTTATTTATCAGATAGACTAAAGAATTGTCATTGAAATTCATTTTGGATATTCTATCTTATATGGTGCAGTTCAATTCAAGTTACCGAAGTTATTAAGGGATGAGACATTTTTTTTTTATTTGATAGATTATATAGAATGATAGATTATAAAGAATATCTGGGACGGAAGGATTCGAACCTCCGAATAGCGGGACCAAAACCCGTTGCCTTACCACTTGGCTACGCCCCATTTATATTTCTATTCAACACTAATAAAAACTAATATTAATAGTGGTTCTTCGTCAATTCCCATCCAAATATCTAGTAAATATATTACTGTCTTGTTCGGATTTTCATATGTGTAGATATAGAATTCAACTGAATTGATTGCTCATAATAGATAATTAAACTAAGATATTGTATAAAAATATGATTTCCTCTATTCTTTTTTGATTTGAGAATTGAGAATTGAAGGATTTTTGATTGGGTGAGTTTAATAACACAATAAATTTAATAAAAATAAAGAAGGGTTCTTCGTCTACCTTACTTTTTTTTTATTCATTTTTATATCAATAACATATTAATAACTTAGTCATCAATCAAAATACAATTATCTTCAAGAACAAAATGTTTGTTATGCTTAATAGTTTTAGTTTAATTTGTATCTGTCTTAATTCTGCCCTTTATTCAAGCAATTTTTTCTTCACAAAATTGCCTGAAGCCTATGCTTTTTTGAATCCAATCGTAGATGTTATGCCAGTAATCCCTTTACTCTTTTTTCTATTAGCCTTTGTTTGGCAAGCTGCTGTAAGTTTTCGATGAGATTTTAATACTATCCTAAAAAAATTTAGGATTTATTCGAGAAAAAAATTATAGTAATTGAGAAGATCAGATAAGTCTTATACTCTAAGCTCTTAATTCAAACATTAAAGTTATTCTATAAACGTGAGAATTTTGGATCACCCCCATTTTTCTCATTCTTAACTTTTTTTTCATTCCAGATTCTATTAGCGCCCTAATTGTAGTTATGAAAAAAAATTATAAGAAAGACTCGACTCTTATTCCAAATGAATTTCGAAAAATTCATTTCTATTTCTAGAAATCACTTCATTTCTTGGTGTTAAAATATAAAATGTGGTATAAAAATAGAGAATCTATTTTTTTTTTTCCAAACCAAAAAAGACCGTGGAGATTTTCTAATGCTTACTCTTAAACTCTTTGTTTACACAGTAGTTATATTCTTTGTTTCTCTCTTCATCTTTGGGTTTTTATCTAATGATCCTGGTCGTAATCCTGGACGTGAAGAATAGAATAAAAATTCTAAGGGTTTTCTTGATTTTAAAATGTTTTTAGTATGTTATTTCTTTTTACCCAGTCTTTATCTATTCTAGATCTCGATTTGAATCTATATTTTTGTTTTAAATTAATATTTTAAATAGAATTTGCCATAGAAATATTAATATAAATAAAGAAATTTGAAAGAAAAGATAAAAAAAATTCAAGTCATCACTGGAACCGGAAAGAGAGGGATTCGAACCCTCGGTACGAATAACTCGTACAACGGATTAGCAATCCGACGCTTTAGTCCACTCAGCCATCTCTCCCGATTAAAAAAGGATAATTATAAGGATAATTATTATGTTCCATTACATAGCAAGTAGTTACATTATACAACAAGTAAGGCTTGAAAAAAAAGGCTTTGCCTCTCTCTTTATTACTTTATTTCGTAATTACTTTTTTGCTTATTTAATTATATAATAATAGAAATTCGAATTCTCTCAAATTCTCTATTTATTCTATATTTATTAAATATATATGTCGAATTATATATAATTCGAAATTGGCTATTTTTCTATTATTGTTTATTTTTCTATTCTAAAAATATATTCTATATATAATTTTAATTTATCTATATTTAATTTATATTAATTTGAATTTATTTAATTATATATTTTTAGAATTTCTATTATTTTTTTCTATTTTTTATTAATTTTGAAATTATTATTTATATAATTATATAAATAATAATTTCAAATTGAAATATAGCAATTGAAATAGAAATAAATAGTTAACTTAATAACTAATTAAAATAACTAATTAAATAAAATAGCAATTGAAATATCAAAGAAATTAAATGAAAATAAGAAAATATATTAAAAATGTTCCATTGTCTTACTCGACAAAAAGTTCATTATATATGATAATTGTATCGTAGCGGGTATAGTTTAGTGGTAAAAGTGTGATTCGTTCTAGTAATTGAATAGTT